ATTTATGTTCTTAATTTCCTGGCGTGGTTATTGGCAGGAATTGATTGAAACTTTAGCATGGGCTCATGAACGCACACCTTTGGCAAATTTGATTCGATGGAAAGATAAACCAGTAGCTCTTTCAATTGTGCAAGCAAGATTGGTTGGATTAGCTCACTTTTCTGTAGGTTATATATTCACTTATGCGGCTTTCTTGATTGCCTCCACATCGGGCAAATTCGGTTAATTATTTATGTATTCTATCCGCATATTTTTTTAATAAAAAAATAGGTATGCACTCTTATATTTATTTCTACATCTAGGATCCGATTTGTATCATTATCATTGATAATAAGAGGAACTGAAGCATTATGGCAAAGAAAAGTTTGATTTATAGGGAGAAGAAGAGGCAAAAATTAGAAAAAAAATATCATTTGATTCGTCGATCCTCAAAAAAGGAAATAAGTCAGATTCCGTCGCTAAGTGAGAAATGGAAAATTCATGGAAAATTACAATCCCCACCGCGTAATAGTGCACCTACACGTCTTCATCGACGTTGCTTTTCGACCGGAAGACCGAGAGCTAACTATCGAGACTTTGGACTATCTGGACACATCCTTCGGGAAATGGTTCATGCATGTTTGTTGCCAGGGGCAACAAGATCAAGCTGGTAAGGATTTAAGTATCCCTTAATTTTTCTATTTTTTTCTATGATCGATAAGGCCCCTTTACCATTCTGTCTAAATAGGCTATTCTATTTGTACAGATATGGAATAGGGGCGCATTCAATTCTTCTTTGTTTATTAGAGTTTAGTCCAAGTTTTTTTTTCATCGCGGGGTAGAGCAGTTTGGTAGCTCGCAAGGCTCATAACCTTGAGGTCACGGGTTCAAATCCTGTCTCCGCAACATTTTTTTTCAAGAAATGTAAGTTTGATTCTATTAACTAGTCATTAATTAATACTTGTCTTTCGGGACGCGAGGAAAAAATTACGGTATTTCCCGGTCAACTATACCGAATCTTTTATCTTTTTGAATCCATTTATATTTGGGCGGATAGCGGGAATCGAACCCGCGTCTTCTCCTTGGCAAGGAGAAATTTTACCATTCGACTATATCCGCATTTTTTTGCCTTCTTGATAAGAACTTTATAGAGAATATTTGTTCAAAGCTAGACGAGATACACTCTTTGGTTTGGGGTCATTTCATAAAATTCTACCACCAAATAAATTAAATTAACAATAATATTAATAATGTATTTATTATATATATTGAATATTGAATTCCATATTCAAGAATATATGATTCTTCTATTTCCATAAAATATTATATTCTATATTGATATCAATTTTTGATTAGTTTTTTTTTAGTTATTTATTACTATCGTCATATTTAGTAAATTAATATTTATTAATATTTTATTCATATTTCATTCAAGTTCCAGAAGTTCGACCCCTCCTCTAATTTTTTTCTTTATTTGCATTTTATGGACTTATATTGAATTTGAATGTGTAATTCATGGAATGGGAGGGGTCATCTCATTTTTGGATCTGCAACGAATGAATTCAAGAGATAAGAGAATTAAGGATACCCACCAAGAAGACTAATCCAATCCATAAAGATGTACCCGAAAATACAACATTTTTGTTACTCGACCAACCATCAGGAGACGCAAATACAACGGGTACACTAATCAGTAAGATTGATGAAGTAATAATTAATGCAAAAACAGCCAATTGGAAAGCAATAGTCATGTTTTTAATCCTCCAAGCTATTAACAAAAGAATATACACCATTTAATCCTCTTACCCACTAAAAAATTTTAATAAATAAAGGGATTTTATCATGAATCTGTTGATTCGAGATAACTTAGTTCCAATTTCTTTTTACCACTTTTATTCTATTCGGACATGAAGTTAAAGGTTCTTTTTGACTTCACAAATGGGTATACTAGGTCGTGTAGCTCATTTATTTATATAGACAGATTGATAGACCTATAAAAAAAGTAACACCCTATACTATAATCTTTCTCTACATAGTGATCGTATTAACTCATAGGGCTATGTTCTATTTGGCGAAAAAAAAATAAAATAGAAATTATCTTTCGGAGAGATGGCCGAGTGGTTGATGGCTCCGGTCTTGAAAACCGGTATAGTTCATAAAAAATAACTATCGAGGGTTCGAATCCCTCTCTCTCCTGATGAATATATTTTTTTCTTTATTGGCTTTTTTGACTTCTTAGCATCATAAATAAAGGAGAATGGCTCGGCTGGATAGTATAGCCGAGCCAGAAAAAATGAGATTGAATTGAAAGAAACAAAGAAGACTTTTTAATATGAACCGATTTTGACTTTCCTATTTTAACTACTACTTTAGTTAAGAGGAGTCATGGAAAGAACAGGTTCAAAATCACGATCAATTCCTTTTTCAAATCCCGCTGCCGCTGCCCGAGCCCTTCCCGCGTGCCATAAATGACCGACGAATAGGAAGAATCCTAGAACAAAATGAGAGGTAGATAACCAAC